GCTTTTTACTAATGAATCGATATTCAAAATCATTCCATTCGGAATCCCTTGCTTTATCAAAGCGACGGACTTCTAAATTCTCATAGGGCCCCCCCGGAATTCCTTCCAGAGCCTGTTGAATAATTTTTATGGATTCCGCCATTTCACTGATTCGTACTAAATAACGAGCTAATGAGTCTCCTTCTTTTTGCCATTGGACTTCCCAATCGAATTCATCGTAACACTCATAATGATCAACTTTACGAAGATCCCATTGCATTCCGGAAGCTCGTAGCATTGGTCCTGATAAACCCCAATTTATTGCTTCCTCTCCACCAATAATGCCCACTCCTTCAACTCGTTCCAAAAAAATGGGATTCCGCGTAATAAGCTTTTGATATTCAACAACTCCTGTTAAAGAATAATCGCAGAAATCCAAACATTTATCTATCCAGCCATGAGGTAGATCAGCAGCTACTCCCCCGATACGGAAATAATTATGCATCATTCGCATACCTGTGGCAGCTTCGAATAGATCATATAGCAATTCCCTCTCTCTGAAAATATAGAAGAAAGGAGTCTGTGCACCGATATCCGCCATAAAAGGCCCAAGCCATAACAAATGAGAAGCTATACGACTCAACTCCAGCATAATGACTCTGATATAGCTGGCTCTTTTAGGTACTTGAATATTTCCCAATTGTTCTGGTGCATTTACCGTTATTGCCTCTGTGAACATAGTAGCTAAATAATCCCAACGTGTTACGTAAGGTAGATACTGTATAATTGTTCGGTTTTCCGCAATTTTTTCCATCCCTCTGTGTAAATAACCCAATACGGGTTCACAATCAATAACATCTTCACCATCTAGAGTAACGATGAGTCGAAGAACACCATGCATTGATGGGTGGTGAGGACCCATATTGACTATCATGAAGTCTTTTCTTATATCCGGTACAGTCATATGTTTTCTTCCCCGATTCATTATTTCATGAATTGCTGAAAACGAAACGAGGTTCATCAAAATTCAAGATCTAATAAAGCAAATAATTCAAACGAATTTTCAAATTAACGAGTTTTTGGTTCCCGAATATCCAACTGATCAATTAATTCTTTATAACGTACTCTATTTTTCTTTGACAAATAAGCCAGTATACGTTGACGTTTTCCCAGAATTTTCCGCAGACCTCTCTGGGATAAATAGTCTTTTCTGTGCAATTCCAAATGTGAAGTAAGTCTCCGTATCTTATTGGTGAAACTGAATACTTGAAATTCAACAGACCCTTTGTTTTTTTCTTTTTCTTCTTGCGGAATAACTGAGATGAATGAATTTTTTACCATAAAAAGAATTCTTCCCTCTCTCTTTTTTTTCTTTCTTTTCCACAGATATGGATTTTACCGATCAGGAATAATAATAATGCCAGTCATTTAGATCTGGTACACACAATAAAATAATCTGGATTTATTCATAGACTACTTTACTATCGAATCCAATTTTCAATTGGATTCGATAGAAGGAGATGGTACATTTCTACATCCACAAAAGGGAATGATTGGGACTTAAGAAAATTCTGCCGATTCATTCCTAGATCCAATTGATATGATACATCATTGAATCAGTATCATGTATCAGAATCTAATGTAACACAACGTGTGTGTACATTTGTATACCTTTATATACCGGATATGACACGTGATATAGATATATAGGAAATCCACCATCAACTAATTCTGACTCGTGGATACATATGTATCCTTGACATACTGAAACGACTGCCATTATTGGTATTAAACCAGTAGCGATTCATACAAGCTAAATCTTCTAATCGATAATTGGGCCAAAGAAACAATTTGAATTGGATAAATTCATTTATATCTGTATCAAAATGCTTGTCCTCATCCAAAAATTGCACACAGTTCCTTACGTTGTTGCCATTGAAAAATACTGAATTTCTATTCACAACATTCTCATTCTCGGAATTCAAACAAATTAGAATTCTCAATTCTCTACGACGTCTAGGAGATGGAATATTTTCAGGAACAGGCAAAGCATAATTATTTTCATCTCCATTCACAAGTACCTTTCCATGTTGTGCAATGGATCTATCGAAATAATCTTCATCAACATATTTTTTTTCTCGGCATATTCGATTAGTTTGGTACTTATTCTTATGGACCAATGAAATACTTATGGTTTGATACATAATCCATTGTCCATCCCATTTTATAGACAGACGAACCGGTTCGATAATCAATATTCCCCTTTTTATCAATTCTGTAAGAGTTAGATCCTTCTGAATCAGCATTACATCCAGGCGCATTTCTCCTCTTTGAATAGAGGATATAGCAATTTCCCTTGGATTTATCAGCCTAAGCAGGAGACAATATACCTTGATATTATTTAGAATTCTTTGATTCAAAGGATCAGCCCATCTCAATTGAAAAAGCAAATACCTTTTCAGGAAGAAATCTAGTTCCGCTTCCTTATTGCTCTTGGATTGTCTTTTCTTTCTACGTTTTTTAATGTCTGATTCCGCGGAATCTTTTTCAAGATCTTTTTGTCGGTTTCGTGGATCTGATCCAAGATTCCCTTGACCCAGCTCTTCTTTTTCTTCTTGATTTCGATTCTCTAATTCAAGATATTCTTTTTGATTAGATGATAGACGAAGATCCTTTTTTTGATTTCTGTTGATGTTTTTATTTTCACTAATGTTTTCATTTCCATTCAAATTGAAAATAAGTAATTTGATTGGTATGATCCACGGTTTAATCTTATATGCATCATAAAGTAGCACAAATTCTGAGAAGAACCAGGGTTCTAGATTCGATATGGGACGATGTAGCATTTCTTCATTCATTCCCATCCAATCAAAAAAAAACCTTTTTTTTTGATTGGATGGGTTGATTTCTTGATGAATCGTGAGATAAAAAAGATCTTTCTTATCAATTATTTGATAATCATTAGTCCCAGTCTTAGTATTTTTATTAATGTTGGTTCCAGTATCTATATCGGTCCAAGTCTCAATATCGATATTCTTTCTAAGAAAAAAATTGAGAATTCTCCACTCCAAATATTTTCTATCCGGATTTTTCCCCGTATCAATAATAGACCCTTCCCCTAGATAATCATTAATAGCTATACCCCCGGGTACATAAAATGATTCGGGTTTAGGCATGTTGTAATTATATGGAATCTCTCGGTCTCCATTTACTTGGAATGGCGATCCATAAATATATGAGTCCTTCCTGTCTTCATAATGAATATATTTATGTGATAAAAGATCATATCTGTAGTGTTTTTTAAATTTTTCTTTTTGACTCGGTAATGAGTTCACTACATAATTATTTTGTTTCTCGTAATGAATTAATTGGTCTTTTTCCTTTTCATATGAATCTTTTTTTGAGTCTTTATTTTGAATCATACGACGTTGATTGACTCTATTTCGCCATTTTTGCGGTACTAATTTAGACCATCTAGTCTGAGATAAATTGTATTGATAATGACCCCTTAACCAATTTTTCCATTCATTCATTCCAGAATTCGGAAGTTTCTTAGACCTTGATCTGGCATCCAATATTCCTCGTGTCCCAAAATGGTCCTTTATTCTATCCTTAAGAAAAAGATATGCTCCGCGATATTGAAGTACAGATCTCAAGTAATACTTATTAATAATTTGGATTTGTGATAAATTGTAAAATACATATGCTTGGGACAAGGAAGATAAGTCACAATAAATCTGTGATTTATTATTACTAATATTAGAAAGAGACTTTTTTATAGTCGAAATAAAGTGAATTGCATTTTGATTTGTTTCATCAATTCCTTCTTTATTTCTTTCATCATTGGAAATGTCTTTGTCGATAATTTTTTTTGTTGATTCAAATTCAAGGAAAAGTTGTGCATTTATTCTGGGAATATTAATGTTACATAGAAAGATATCCATATAGATTCTTTCAATGAAAGATTTCATAAAATAGTGCCATTTACGTATTAATCGGGCACCTCCTCTTTTTGATATCTGCCAAATATGTTTCTGTGATTCCGATCTTTTATCATCACAACCTGTCTCGTTAGGACTAATCTTTCTATTTGGAGTTAGAAATACTTTTCTCTTGTCTTTTGTAATCCTTTCTATTTTATTTTGGATTGTGGTTGTCCTATCAGCCAGATCCTTCATTTTTTTTTCTGTCAGTGAATAATTTGTCCAATCCACAGATCTAATTCGAATGATCGATTCATGGTTAATCTTATTACTAATTATAGAATCTTTTCTATTTTCATTTGGTTCATATACTTTCCTCAATCCAAATAAGAAAATTAGATTTACTTTTGCAAACTCTTTTATTATTCTTTTTATAAATAGAACTGTTTTGAGAATCCATCTTGTTTTTTCTTTTAAGACCCTTAGAAACCATTTTTTTCTTTCTCCTAAAGCTCTTAGAACTAGAAAACATTTCTTTTTCACTTTTCGAATTTTTTTTTCGAGTTCTTTCCAAATGGGGTCAAAAAACGAAGGTCCTTTTCGGGGAGAACCAAAAGGTAGTTCAGTTTCCATCCCCCAGACTGTTAAAAAACCAAAATTTTCTTTTTTTCCTTTCTTTTTCATTCGATCTCTATGATCGAATCGTAGCTTAGATCTGTGCCAAGGTTTCAGACAGAAGGGAAATAGGATCTTTATTTGAATACCGTCTGTTAGCCAGTCTTTCGGAAATTCTGTTTCTGATAATTGAACACCATTATAGGTGCATTTAACATGCATTTCTCTATTCCACTCCTTCCAATCCTCATACCACTCGGGGAATTGAAATAATAACATACGGCCGAGATTTTTAGCTATTATCAATGAAGGCAATACGATGTATTTTCTAAGAATCGATTGTGTTACTAACATAGAACCTCTTATTGCTTGAGCAAATAGAATAGTATCCCAATTTTCTGCTATTGCTATCCGTTCATTCTCTTCCTGTTTCTCCTCCTTTGTTTTTTCCTTTTCTTTTGCCTCTTTTTCCTCAGAATCCGA